AAGGAACATCGGCTCTAACAATTCCGTCTCCGTCTACCAAAACAACCGGAAATGTTTCAAAAAAAGTAGGCATACGACGGACAAAAAGTTCACGCCCTTCTTTATCTCTAAAGATAGGGTGCCCTAACCACCCAACAGCTATTCCATCCCCGTTGTCCATTGAGCCTGCTCTGAATAATCCTCCTTTTGCCGGATTATTGCCAATATAATCATAAAAAGCTAATTTTTCAGGAATTTTCGACCAAGCTTCTGATAAACTTTGATTTTCGGCTAGCCCAGCATTAACTCTTCGATATATTTCTTGCTGAAAGTATCCCTGATCCCATTGATAACGAGTGGGACCAAATAATTCGACGGGGGTAGTTGCTGAACCATACCACATAGTTCCAGCAACTACAAAAGCTGCAAAAAAGACAGCGGCGATACTACTGGAAAGGACGGTTTCAATATTGCCCATACGTAATCCTTTATATAGACGTTGGGGCGGACGGACACTAAGATGGAATAGGCCCGCTAATATGCCCAATGTCCCTGCTGCAATATGATGAGAGGCTATTCCTCCCGGAACAAAAGGATCAAAACCTTCCACACCCCATGCTGGATTTACAGATTGTACCTTTCCGGTTAATCCATAAGGATCGGACACCCATATTCCAGGACCATACAATCCTGTTACATGAAATGCGCCAAAACCAAAGCAAGCCACTCCTGAGAGAAATAAATGAATTCCAAAGATCTTGGGCAAATCCAAAGAGGGTTTTCCTGTACGTTCATCACAAAATATTTCTAGATCCCAATAGACCCAATGCCAGATAGCGGCCAAGAAGCACAAGCCAGAAAAGACAATATGTGCCCCGGCCACACCCTCGTAACTCCAAATACCTGGATTCGTTATAGTCCCTCCTGTGATACTCCAACCGCCCCATGAATTGGTTATTCCTAAACGAGTCATAAAGGGTATAACGAACATACCCTGTCTCCACATTGGATCAAGAACAGGGTCAGAGGGATCAAAAACGGCTAATTCATATAGAGCCATCGAACCAGCCCAACCAGCAACCAGAGCTGTATGCATTATATGGACAGAAAGTAAACGACCGGGATCATTCAATACGACGGTATGAACACGATACCAAGGCAAACCCATGAAAATACCCCTTTATCAAAGAAAAATAGACACTCTGTAACTTTATTGCATTGGAAAAAACTATGCTTATGTACCCCCCCCTTTCAGTGGATTATCCCGGAGAAAGGATTAATATTTGTTTTATTCTTATATTTGTTTTCTTTAGTAATAATGGAACAATTCCGTTCGTAGGAAAAAAGAGAAGCAGATTTATTCTATACCCGATAAGTACCAATACGCAATGGGAGTTTATTCCATTTTCTATCAATGAATGCATCCATATTTGTTCATCATTCAAAAGACTTATTCGTAATAATTTTGTTTTATTTGTTCTGTCTTCCTTCCCTTTAATTTTGTGAATTTATCCAATCTATGGATAAAATATGATAAAGACCGATACTATATAAGACAATAAACCCATTGTTACGCTTCCACATCAAAGTGAAATATAGTACTTAATTCTTTCTTCATTCATTTAATGCCTATTGGTGTTCCAAAAGTTCCTTTTCGAAGTCCTGGAGGAGAAGATGCATCTTGGGTTGACGTATAATGCGACTTGTCAGATATATTGGGTCATATGGGATTTCCCCGTTCTCTCCCCCGATCGAGATATCCTCTGTTTCGCCCAAGAAAGATTGATTGAATTATCAAAAATTTGGAGCGTGAAGTGCAATGAAGTGAAATTAGATCCATTTTTTGGGGGTAGTCAGATTAATATTATCAATTAGAATAATTTATGGTTGGCTTAGTTGGACCAATAAAATGAAGTATCCAGGCTCCGTTTAGACAAAACCTAATTGTTAATATATTTATGATTACTACTTATATTTATATTATATTTATATTATAAACTTATATCATAAATGATTCTATTTTTCAATTTATAATTATAAATAGGAGTGATCTCAAACAGTTAATCAATCGAGTAATATGATGAATACGTCGAATATTTGGCGGAAACGATGAAAGAAATTAATTGAAAAAAAAAATTGTAACAAAAAGACGTGGTATTGGGGTCATTTGTCCTATATGTGCAAATCAAAATCGGGCAGATCTTTACTCGGAGTAGAGCATAAACCTAAAAAAATTGAAAAAACCCATTCAGGAACAAGAAAATTACATCGTGATTTGGATTGGATCGCGATGAAAGAATACATCAATGAGAAGTTAGTTCTATAAGTTTAGTGAATTCTTTTTATATTATAGAGGGAGAAAGAGGCCAAAACTTATATCCTTCTTTAAAAATGGAAGAAAAACCCTTTCGTTAGAAGTTAGAAAGAGCCTGCTATGAAAAAAAAGGGGGGGGCTGGAATCTACAATCTACACATTGATTCTTTTTTTTTTAGCAATTTTTGTCGAACCGTATGCATCAAAAGGTGCATGTACGGCTCCTACGGGATACAATTTTATCCTAATCAACCGACTTTATCGAGAAAGATTACTTTTTTTAGGCCAAGGGGTTGATAGCGAGATCTCGAATCAACTTATTGCTCTTATGGTATATCTCAGTATAGAAAGCGATACCAAAGATCTGTATTTATTTATAAACTCTCCTGGCGGATGGGTAATACCCGGAATAGCTATTTATGATACTATGCAATTTGTACGACCCGATGTACAGACAATATGCATGGGATTAGCCGCTTCAATGGGATCTTTTATCCTGGTCGGAGGAGAAATTACCAAACGTCTAGCATTCCCTCACGCTTGGCGCCAATGAATTTTTTATTTGAGAGAAAAAAGAAGACTATGCCTTCGCCATATGAAAATGAAATATGAATTATTAAGTAATAATAGCATGGCACTTTGAATTCGATATGAGAAATTTTTTTTATTGTTTTTTCAAAATATTAGATTATGTATCGAAAGAGTAGTATGAGATAAAGGGTATTTCGGATTTTATCTTATCTATCAGGAGCCCATTTCAGCGTCACAAACTTTTTTTTAACGACGGAAGGCTCTTAACAATATTTATGTTATGAAAGAATATTTGAAAAAAAAAAAGAAACTTTGGGATTGCTGAATCACAGACGAAATAAATATAGAAAGCAACGGGGCCATCATAGTATTTTTAAACTCCTCCGAAAAGAAGGGTGGTAATTGGATCATTTACCAATCTGGGTCTGACAGACCCTATATTTGATTTTCTCTTTCTTCCACAGATTCTTCCACAGAAAGTTAAAAAGAAAGTAAATTCCATTGTAGAGCCGTATGCAATGCGCAAAAGATGCCCGTACGGTTGTTCAATTCTATTATTATTATTTTTTATATCTTCTCCTCGCCTCATCGTGCGACATAGAGGAACCATTTATTATTTTATATCATCAGGGTAATGATCCATCAACCTGCTGCTGCTTTTTATGAAGCACAAACGGGGGAATTTGTCCTGGAAGCGGAAGAACTACTGAAACTGCGCGAAACCATCACAAGGATTTATGTACAAAGAACGGGCAAACCCCTATGGGTTGTATCCGAAGACATGGAAAGGGATGTTTTTATGTCAGCAACAGAAGCCCAAGCTCATGGAATTGTTGATCTTGTAGCGGTTGAATAAAAAAATAACAGGGATTTCACGCAAATCCGCGATTTAAAATTTTTTATTCTTACTCCTTAAGAGATTTCATATTAACCTATTAAATAGAAGTAATTCATAATCATCCGGTTAGGATCGATCTAAACCAGCTTATTATGTATACGATTCAGCATGCCAACTATTAAACAACTTATTAGAAACACAAGACAGCCAATTAGAAATGTCACGAAATCCCCCGCTCTTGGGGGATGTCCTCAGCGCCGAGGAACATGTACTAGGGTGTATGTGCGATTCGTTCAGATCACGGACTGGGACAAAAGAAAGAATTTTTCCAGTATCAATGATCAATACCAGTAAATAGGATAGAATGGAAAAACTACGTTCATTGTCTAAAAAAGATCTATCATATCCTTTTATTGTGTATGAAATTTATGGTTTACATTGGTACAAATCCAATCGCCTCTATTTTCAATTTAAGATGAGAAAAAATTCCCCATTGGTAACAAATGGTTATCCAGTAAGCGGGGGAAATCCTATTTAATATAAAAAGCAGTAAAGATTGTGCCTCTACTCTTGCAAGAACGGACTAACAGGGTCAGCTACTCAGCGAATCTTCATAATTAGATATCGTTACTGTATAGGTAGATCTCGTTGTGAAAGACCTATTACTGGATAATTCATGGGTAGAGCCAAAAAGTGTGAACTGTACAAGTTCTCAATAGCATTGATTAAATCAAGGAAGGGGCTCCGGTGTATAGAGAGGACCTCACCGTTTAGGAAGTAACCATAGAAACGACGGAACCCATTATTTATTTATCCATTTTATCAATACAATTTCTTATTTCGAGGCGAAATGCCTGGAAAAAAAAGAAAAAAAAAACATCGTGGTCAGGAAGGTTATAGTAGCAAAAGCCATTGGAATTTTTATTTTATACATTGGAATAATCCGTTTTGTTATTAATAGACTATAAAAGGGGAAAAGAATAACTAAAAGAAGGGAAATCAATTAGTTATTCATCAAAGTTTCATTTATTCAATGACCAGAATTAGACGAGGATATATAGCTCGGAGACGTCGAAGAAAAATTCGTTTATTTGCATCAAGCTTTCGAGGGGCTCATTCAAGACTTACTCGAACTATTACTCAACAGAAAATAAGAGCTTTGGTTTCGGCTCATCGGGATAGAGATAAGAAAAAGAGAGATTTTCGTCGTTTGTGGATCACTCGGATAAATGCAGTAATTCGCGAGAATACGGTATCCTATAGTTATAGTAGGTTAATACACAATCTGTACAAGAGGCAGTTGCTTCTTAATCGTAAAATACTTGCACAAATAGCTATATTAAATAAGACTTGTCTTTATATGATTTCCAATGAGATCAGAAAATAAGCATATTGGAAGGTTTTAAAATGGAGTTACCTGGAGAATGAACTCTGGGAAGGAGAATGAACTCTGGGAAGGTAGAGTAGAAATCATTATGATAATAAAGTCGTCAAAATGAGTGAACACATTCAATAAAAAAAAAGATTTATTACCGATTCTTGTTTTTTCTGACTGACGACACGACAATCAAATCTTGATTCGCGTATTTTTCGAACAAAACATCAATCCGCGTTTGAGTTCGGATTGGAATTTTGATTCAATTGAAGAGTAAGCCTATTTATTTCTGGTTCTAAGACCAGTAGTTCTAGTAGTCGACTCGCTTCTTTCAAATTGTTTCTCATTATTAAGAAAAGGTAACGAAGATAAAATCCGAGCTTGTTTTATAGCAATAGTAATTAATCGTTGTTGTTTTAAGGTCAATCTATTCACCCGTCTAGATAATATTTTTCCTTGTTCACTAATAAATCGACTAATTAAACTCATGTTTCTATAATCAATTCGATCCCCCGGTTGGATCGGGGGCAAACGCCTACGAAAAGATCGTTTGGATTTAAGAAAGAGTCGCTTGGATTTATCCATGATTTTGTTTATTCCTTATACCTAAAATCCTATTTCAATCGGATCAAAAATGCTTTTTTCTATTTGAAATATATAATAATAATAATTGAAAAATATTATAATAATGATATAATAATTTGTTTATATAATTTATTATATAATGTAATATCATTGATATAATGTAATGTCATTAGACATTTTTCATGTTCCTTGGAAGAGTGACACACAGGTACTCCATACTCGATTCGATCTATTTCTTTATCTCCCCGTGAACCGTATGTTTGTAACAATAGGGACAGAATTTTCTCAATTCCAATCGACTAGGCGTATTGTATCGATTCTTTTGAGTACTGTATCTGGAAATGCCCCTTGATCCCTTATTAATACTGTTTCGACCACAACTGGTACATTCTAAAATAACCGTTACTCGAACATCTTTACCCTTGGCCATAAGCCTCCTTTGAGTTTTTGATTCACCCAACTCTTCCATTTTCCGATCCGAAGCGAAGAATAAGAAAGAAAGAAAAAAATAGAAGTTACTAACTCGAAATAAAATTCTAAAATATTTCGTTGCAATCAATATAGTACAATATAGTAATAGTAAATAATAAGTAATACAAGAATTTCTAACTATATTTAGAATCGCCATACAGTATTTCATTTTAGTATCGTGTATTATACTGTTGTCCTAGCCGCATTTCCATTTTCGTTCTCGCTCTAGTCTATTATGAATTTAATTGGAACCTGAACCCGAGTTTCACTGAGCTGAGGTTGAATCCACTTTTTTTTCTTTCTCTTTCCTGCCTTATCTTATTCGATCTAATTCTAAAAAAAAAGAGGGGGAGGATTAGTCACAGATATTTGATTGTATCTCTAATCTTCTTCACCCCTTCCCATGTCAATAACTAGAATGAAAAAAAAGGGAATGTCAGCGCATCCGGGAAAAAACGATTGATCTCTATCAATAGACCTGCCAAAGACCCGAACCATAGAGTACTTAGTACCGGTGCCACGGAGAGATATGTTTTTAGATCTCGCATTTTAAATCCTCCTTCTTTATTCTGTATTGTAATACAATATATTATGGTAATACATATATTATCAGATGTAGATATAGTTAGGGCCACTTTTATTTGTACGCGGAATCCCTAATTCAAATTGAAATCTACAATGATTCAGTAGATAAGATTTTTCTTTTCTTAAAACAGAAAAATATACCCCTTTCCGCCCGAGAATTCCCGAAAAATATTCATGTTTTTTTTATGGCGGGTTTCATCATAATCATATAAGTCTTTTATTGTTTTTTTATGGTATATGATATGATACCAAAAAGAAGAAATGGCAAGATAAATTGTGTATATTAATGGAAGAAATCAGGATGTGGAAAACAAGACAGGGATTCTCTACAATGACATTGTAGACCAATTGAAAGGGATGTAGCGCAGCTTGGTAGCGCGTTTGTTTTGGGTACAAAATGTCACGGGTTCAAATCCTGTCATCCCTACCTATTCCTTCTCCTCTGAGCAGTAAGGAGGGGTCAATTGAGATCGATTCAAATTGGACATACATAATCTTTTATTTTATTATATATGATTTTTATTATATATGCATGAAAGATGTATTAGGGTTATAAAAAGAATCCTCTTCTTTCGAATCTTATCTATTGTGATAAGAAAGCGCTCTTAGTTCAGCTCGGTAGAACGTGGGTCTCCAAAACCCGATGTCGTAGGTTCAAATCCTACAGAGCGTGATTCCGCTCTTGTTAGGCCGAAAATTACACTGCAATAATTGAACAGCAATCTGAATTTGACCTCCTGCGGATTAAAGAAAGGAGGAGGTCGGTCAAAAAAGGAGATGTTAATTAATCAAAGGTCTAACTGATCACTCAAAGGTCTAACT